AGACTTCTCTTTTATTGCCGGTTCTATTCGGGATAGCGACAGCCCCGGGCGTGCTCTATCAAAAGAAAATTCCCATTCAATGCATGAAATGAAGTAGGATAATTTTATGATAATTCCTTATTGACAATATATCTAAATAATAGATATCTGTGTAACAATTTATGTTCTGGGGTTTACATAAACTCATATGTTTTGTTATAATTGAAATTGAGAAATATTTTTTGATTAAAAAATCAATACTGATTCGTTCTGTCTCAATTTGTATTTTGTCATTAGGAAAACACAATTTGAAATTCAAATTCCAGAATCGTTCATGAATTCGAAGTAAGGGGTCAATAGTCAATGGTTCTAATTTCTCGTCTGAAAAATACCCATTTGATTTCTCAATAGAAAAACGAGAGAATGTTTTTAGCATTGTGTATTTTCAGATACTATACAATCAATCATAAGGGATGGATCAAATCCAATCAAAAGGGGTCTTTCTTTTATTTTAGGAAATAAAGGATTAAGGAAAACAGAAGTCAAAATGCAAGTACAATAAAAATTCAGTAATCCGGGAAAAATTGCATCTATTCTATTTTGTATCATTTTGGCGGCATGGCCGAGTGGTAAGGCGGGGGACTGCAAATCCTTTTTCCCCAGTTCAAATCCGGGTGTCGCCTGAATCACCAAAAAAATCGAAATCATAATCGATTTATTGGATTGGTTTCTCAATAGTGTTTGGTAGAACCCCTTTTTGACTCTGCGACATTAATTCCACTATTATTAGTGAGGAATAATGAAAAAATTCCTTCGTATTTATAGAGATAGGGGACATAATGCACATGGATATAGTAAGTCTCGCTTGGGCTGCTTTAATGGTAGTCTTTACATTTTCCCTTTCACTCGTAGTGTGGGGAAGAAGTGGACTTTAGAAGTACTACTAATTGAGTTCAGGAATCAAACCGTATCGATTGTTTTATAGATCATTCTTTTGAACTATTTAAAATCAAATCTTTTCTTTGAATTTGGAATCCCATTGGATTCCAATGGAGTAATCTATGATAGGAATCATACTTTTTCAATCAAAGAGATATTTCATCGATTCCCATCTTTGTACTTCGAAAAGAAAGGGATTCAGATGATTGGAAATTTATTCCAACCTAAAATTCTTCCGAAATTTTCTATTTCAATCAATGGGAATGGGCTCTTACTATCTTTATAGATGGATACTAAGGAAGACCGGACCTTTTTTCTTTTTTTTTTTTATTTCCCTTTTACTCTTCAAAAAAGAAGTCGTTTTGTTAAGCGTATACGCACTTTCTATGAGAAATGATATAGAGATAGTGGTTGTTTAAGGAGAGACTGGGCAATAATAAAATCTTGCCTCGGGCGAGTTACATATCGGGCATTTACCCTTTGGTTTCTATTTTTAGAAAGGCGGTTTATGCTTTATCGACTTATTTCATATCACGGTTCTGACGTTAAAAAAAGGCGAGTTTTCCCCTTCCTTATTAGTAAAAGGAAAGGAATTAGAATCCTACAGATAAGAATTATTTCAGATTGATCGGAACAAATAACAAATAGATGTAGGAAATTGGGTCTTATGTCAATTCCATACAATATATGGAATATATAGATATGGAATTAATATACACATATATGAAGAGAATATTGTAGATTGATATATAGAAACTTAAACCTTTATCTTTATTCTAGATTACAACTTTATAGACTAAGAGATAGATAGTATAAAAATTCATTTTTATACTATCTATCTCTTATAAAATTGCCGACTATAATTATAGTGCGCTCATTTCATTTAAGTTAAGACGTGAAATTGGAATCCCTTTCATTTGACTTTGTCCATTTTTGATAAGAACTTGGAAGGAAAGTTTTATTCAAATGAATTTTCAAATTCAATTGAATTAATCATTTTGACTGACTGTTTTTACGTAAATGATAAGTAGAAAAGCGGTAGGAACTAGAATGAATAGTGCAGTAGCAATAAATGCAAGAATATTGACTTCCATAATCTCATCGGTTTTTTACTTCGCAATAACTCGGGATTTAATCCCCTAGAGACGATAAATCTTTTGTCTATCGTCTGTAAATTCAATGAATGAATTACCTCTTGATGATTTTGAACCGGATCACTATCATGAATAACAATATCTGATCTATCAAATCAACCCGTTGTCAAGACTTGAATAGTATAACATAGGAAGTTCTTTTATCCATACCGAATTCCAATTTTGATTCCTGACTCAATTACTCAAAAATTTTATTTATCATCCGTTTCCTTGTTTTTTCTATAACCCACCTTGCGTCTTCCTTGGACAATCTTCTGATGAAGGATCATCAGATTGCCTTTCCACTTCAATTAATTACATAGTTCCAAACCTAATAAACAATAAAAGCGAAATGGAAAAATAGGAAAGCAAAAAGAAATCAAGACTTCTTTTTGCTTTGGGAATGAAAGTATATCCCTCGACACTCTTTACTGGTTCATAGAAAGGGA